CAGGCATTTGTGGGTTCAATGTGAAAATTGTTATGGATTAAATTATAAGAAATTTTTGAAGTCAAAAATGAATATTTGTGAACAATGCGAATATTATTTGAAAATAAGTAGTTCAGATAGAATCGAACTTTCGGTTGATCCAGGTACTTGGGATCCGATGGATGACGGCATGGTTTCTCTGGATCCCATTGAATTTCATTCAGAAGAGGAACCTTATAAAGATCGTATTGATTCTTATCAAAAAAAAACAGGATTAACAGAGGCTGTTCAAACAGGTACAGGTCAACTAAACGGGATTCCCGTCGCAATTGGGGTTATGGATTTTCAGTTTATGGGGGGTAGTATGGGATCCGTAGTAGGCGAGAAAATCACCCGTTTGATCGAGTATGCTACCAATAAACTTTTACCTCTTATTCTAGTGTGTGCTTCCGGAGGGGCACGCATGCAAGAAGGAAGTTTGAGCTTGATGCAAATGGCTAAAATATCTTCTGCTTTATATGATTATCAATCAAATAAAAAGTTATTCTATGTATCAATTCTTACATCTCCTACTACTGGTGGAGTAACAGCTAGTTTTGGTATGTTGGGGGATATCATTATTGCCGAACCCAATGCCTATATTGCATTTGCGGGTAAAAGAGTAATTGAACAAACATTGAATAAGACAGTACCTGAAGGTTCACAAGCGGCTGAATATTTATTCCATAAGGGCTTATTCGATCCAATCGTACCACGTAACCCTTTAAAAGGTGTTCTGAGTGAGCTATTTCAGCTCCACGCCTTTTTTCCTTTCAATAAAAATTCAATCAAGTAGAGTCAAGTAGAGTCTTGAGTTCAACTTTTTTTTGTGGCGAACAACTAGTTAGTTAGTTTATCAGAATCAAAATAAAAAAACCGAAAAAATGCATTTTTATTTGGTGACATAAGCTTTAATTGTAGAAAGAATCATGCGGATAATTGTTGTTTTTTTACCGATATTGCTGATTAGCAATATCGGTAAAAAAACAACAACATAAACAGCGAGTTCTTCCTTCGAATTAGGAGGCAAGGCAAATAAAACGAATTTCGTGTTCTGTTCGCCTCTTCTATATGTATATATTTCAAATATAGAAAATATAGAATCTTGCATCTTTCTATATCTCCCAAGAAGTCCCCTTTTTATAAGAATTCCTGCTCTTGGGTCGGATTCTAACGAATCTTTCAGAGATTTTTAAATTTTTAAGAGACTCTTTTTTTATTAAAAAAGAAATTAGAAGAAGAAGATAAGAACAATATAAGAATAAAAATAAAAGAAGTAAGAATAATAAAGAAAGTGGATTATCATACATACATCTATTTCATGTAGAAAGATGAATAAGTCCGTTTATTTAGTTCGACATTGCTTGCACTTATTCTATATACTCACTTCGATATACTTAGTATACTAATATACGAATTATAATATGAATTATAATTATTATAAGATATCCTTATAACAATAACAGGTACAAATATTAAATCGAGGTACCCCATTCTATGACAATTCTCAACAACTTACCCTCCCTTTTTGTGCCTTTAGTGGGCCTAGTATTTCCGGCAATTGCAATGGCCTCTTTATCTCTTCATGTTCAAAAAAAAAAGATTTTTTAAATCTGATGTGGTCAAATCTCATCTAGTTTTTTTTTCAAGACTTAGCGAACAAGGATATCCATTTAGTAGAATATTGTATAAGAATAACGGGTGGCTTTCTCCGAACATAAATGAAAAAGATCTTATACATGCGTAAACATGATATATGGACAGACGAATTCTAGCAATTAAAAAAAAAAATAGGCTGGGATCCGAACTCATGTCTGAAATTAAAGTAAATCTATCCATATGTATGTAGCTATTGATAGGGAATCATATGAAGGGGATGCTTTTATTTTATTATATCTAACCAATTCGATTAATTACTACTAAAAGTTCACATCAGAATAGTACTAGTTGATGAGAGTTACTTCGGAAAAAAAAGTAAAGTGCAATTTTTTTTTGTTATTCCATAAAATGCAACTGGATCTACTATGTATGAGTTGGCGATCAGAATATATATGGATAGAATTTATAGCAGGATCTCGCAAAACAAGTAATTTCTGCTGGGCGTTTATCCTTTTTTTAGGTTCATTAGGATTCTTATTGGTTGGAATTTCTAGTTATCTTGATAAGAATTTGATATCCTTCTTTCCGTCTCAACAAATCCTTTTTTTCCCACAAGGGATCGTAATGTCTTTCTATGGGATCGCGGGTCTCTTTATTAGTTCCTATTTGTGGTGCACAATTACATGGAATGTAGGTAGCGGTTATGATCGATTTGATAGAAAAGAAGGAATAGTGTGCATTTTTCGTTGGGGATTTCCTGGAAAAAATCGCCGCATCTTTTTACGATTCCTTATGAAAGATATTCAGTCCATCAGAATAGAAGTAAAAGAGGGTATTTATGCTCGTCGTGTCCTTTATATGGAAATCAGAGGCCTGGGAGACGTTCCCTTGACTCGTACTGATGAGAATTTGACTCCACGGGAAATTGAGCAAAAGGCTGCGGAATTGGCCTATTTCTTGCGTGTACCAATTGAAGTATTTTGAAAAAAGAAACTGCAAAAAAATGCTTTCTCAGCAAGAGGAAAACCCCTAAGAATCCTCTTTTTTCTATAAGCATAACTTACTTAATTAAAGTTTCTTCAGAACGCCTCGTGGGGCAAAAGCAAGGCAAACGTGTACGTGGCGTTCATAATATAAAACGAAACCTTTTTTGTTTTTGTCTGTCAATTTTTTTTTTCGAAATATTTGATATTTTCTTTTTTAATAAACAGGAAGTTCTTTCATTTCGAAATCCGAAAAATATTCATTATTGGAATCTTTATTTGAATCTTTCGGGCATTCATCAAAGAGGAGTAATTACTTCGAATATTTGATCAATTAAGATATCTGGAAACAATCTATTTTTTTATTATTTCTTCATTTGAATTCGAATTCGAAGTGGATTCTTCTTCTATTTCTGTATTTTTTCTACACTAGATTCAAGGACTAACCTCTGAATCACAACTAAAAAATGGGGGCTCGATTAATAAATTAATAATTAATAGGTGCGATACCTTATAATAGAACTTATGCTTGATAGAAATATTAGATCGCATAGAGTCAACGAATGAGGTGACAATTCACAGATGAAAAAATGACAAAAAAGAGCGCATCTATTCCCCTTCGATATCTTTCATTTATAGTATTTGTAGTCTTTTTGCCCCGGTGGATCACTCTCTCATTTAATAAAAGTCTAGAATCTTGGGTTACTAATTGGTGGAATACTAGGCAATCCGAAACTTTTTTGAACGATATTCAAGAAAAGAGTATTCTAGAAAAATTCATAGAATTAGAGGAGCTATTTCTCTTGGATGAAATGGTAAAGGAATTCCCGGAAAGACATCTACAAAAGTTTCGTATGGGGCTCCACAAAGAAACAATCCAATTGATCAAGATACACGATGAGGATCATATCCATACAATTTTGCACTTCTCGACAAATCTAATCTGTTTCGTTATTCTAAGTGCTTATTCTATTCTGGGTAATGAAGAACTTGTTTTTCTTAATTCTTGGGTTCAAGAATTCCTATATAATTTAAGTGACACAATAAAAGCCTTTTCCATTCTTTTAGTAACCGATTTATGTATCGGATTCCATTCGCCCCACGGTTGGGAACTAATGATTGGCTATGTCTATAACGATTTTGGATTTTTTCATAATGATCAAATTATATCTGGTCTTGTTTCCACTTTTCCAGTCATTCTAGATACAATTTTCAAATATTGGATTTTCCTTTATTTAAATCGTGTATCTCCGTCACTTGTAGTGATTTATCATTCAATGAATGACTGAAAAACGAGTCAATTAGAATGTTTCTTACTTTGTACCTAAGCAAAGCATTCCAGGTCGTACTTACCTTACTCTTTCTACCCATTCAGAGGATTCCTCCTATATTCCAGTAAAATTATTTCAGTAAATAGCAAAATCGTGGATAGGGAACTATACTAGCGACCTACCCAATTTTATTGTAGAAATTTTCGGGATCAACGATTGGACCATGCAAATTAGAAATACTTTTTCTTCGATAAAGGAAGAGATTACTCGATTCATTTCCGTATCACTCATGATATATATAATAACTCGGGCCTCCATTTCAAATGCATATCCCATTTTTGCGCAGCAGGGTTTTGAAAATCCACGAGAAGCCACTGGTCGTATTGTATGCGCCAATTGCCATTTAGCTAATAAACCTGTGGATATTGAGGTTCCGCAAGCGGTACTTCCTGATACTGTGTTTGAAGCAGTTGTTAGAATTCCTTATGATATGCAACTGAAACAAGTTCTTGCTAATGGTAAAAAGGGGGGGTTGAATGTAGGGGCCGTTCTTATTTTACCGGAAGGGTTTGAATTAGCCCCCCTCAGTCGTATTTCTGCCGAGATGAAAGAAAAGATAGGCAATCTATCTTTTCAGAATTACGGCCCCACTAAAAAAAATATTCTTGTGATAGGGCCTGTTCCTGGTAAGAAATATAGTGAAATCACTTTTCCTATTCTTTCCCCGGATCCCGCGACTAATAAAGATGTTCACTTCTTAAAATACCCAATATACGTAGGTGGTAACAGGGGAAGGGGCCAGATTTATCCCGACGGGACAAAAAGTAACAATACGGTTTATAATGCTACAGCAGCGGGTATAGTAAGCAAAATCATACGAAAAGAAAAAGGGGGGTACGAAATAACCATAACGGATGCATTGGATGGACGCCAAGTGGTTGATATTATCCCTCCAGGACCAGAACTTCGTGTTTCAGAGGGCGAATCTATCAAACTTGATCAACCATTAACAAGTAATCCTAATGTGGGTGGATTTGGTCAGGGAGATGCAGAAATAGTACTTCAAGATCCACTACGTGTCCAAGGCCTTTTGTTCTTTTTGGCATCTGTTGTTTTGGCACAAATCTTT